AATGGAAGCAATGATAAATAAATACAAATAGAAAAGGAAAGGGAGGAAATACAAAAAAATAGAAGAGAAAAGTAATACAAAGTTATATACAAATCACTACCCCCTTTTTTGTATTTCCTTAATTTATTTCCTTAATTGAATTTCGGTTGATTAGGACGAAGTTCCTTAAAAACCTCCGCCTTCTTTAAAATATCCTGAACAGTTCCTGTAGGTTGAGCCCCTTTTTCAAGGAAATATAAAATAGCAGGAACATTTAAATAAGTTTGATTCTTTATCGGATCATAAAAACCTACTTTCCGAAGATCTTTTCCTTCTCTTCGGGATCGAACATCAATTGCAACGATTCGATAGACGGCTCATTGGGATAGATGTAGATGAACAACACCCCCCCTAGAAACGTATAGGAAGCTTTCTCCTCGTACGGCTCGAGAAAATGATTGATTCGAGGTTTTGTCTCTGTATGGAATTCTATCTAAGAAATGACAACTGGGTCCATAAAATGATCAAATCAATTAAAGATGTAAGTCTTTTTTTTTCTTCTTTCTTCCTGAAAATAAAAAAGAAAGCATTCGTACTCTCATAACTCAAGTTGGATAACTTTCAAACAGTTCAAAGGAAAATCTTTCGGCAATTTCATTTATTGAGCGGTCTTTCCTCTTTTTTTGTTTGTCTCGTTTAAAATCGGATTCTTCAGTCTGATCCAGTTATTAAGACAATTAAAAAGGTGTTTCCTTGTTCTGGGATCCTTTATCTTTGTTTTATTTTAAATCATTGGGTTTAGACATTACTTCGGTGCTTTTTAATCCTTTCAAAATGGCAGCAACATACCCTTTTTTCGATTTCTATGAAAGAATCCTACAAGACGATGGATTCCCTCGTGAAACACTTTGGATCGAAAAAGTTTGATCAATTCCAAGAAATTTTTTAATTTTAAACTTGCTCGAATTGGATTCTTTCGATTTCCATACCGAAGATACATTTACGAAGTTGTTTCAATTTTTTTATTGATTGGCATTAACCCTAGACCCTTGCCCCGAGAAATAAATTAATACTTTCTACTCGAGCTCCATCATGGACTATTTACATTCCAAGACAACAAAAAACGAGGGGTTCTAGTGAAACAGAACCAATGATGTCGAGCCAAGAGCACCTTCATTCCTACATAAAATGGTGGATGTACAAATCCACAACGGATCGTGTCCTTCAAGTCGCACGTTGCTTTCTACCACATCGTTTCAAACGAAGTTTTACCATAACATTCCTCTAAGAACCGGTATGGAATTGATTCAATTATGGAATCATGAATAGTCATTGGTTGGGCTGATGTATAAACACCATAATCTATAGTATTTTCTATATCTTCTATATCTTTCTATATCTATAGTATATAGATATAAAGAATACTATAGATATAGGTGGATATATATTTTTCTGAAGAAGTCTTAGTAAGACCCCATCGCTAATATTAATTTGTCTAACATATTATATTAATTAATATTATATTAATTAATATATAATAAATAATTTTTTTATATAAATAATATAATAAAAAATAAGACGAATAAATGAATTCTTTTTGATTCTGCATCTTCACGTGACTTAATAGGAGAGAAAGATTCAGCTTCTAAGGAATGATTAAACTATTTCTCTTTCTAAATTTATTCGAAATTTAGAAAGTTCCCTTTTCGACATCATTCTTCGAAGAAAATTTGATAGTTAAAAACAACTTTTGATCATCTTAGGAAAAAAGATAAGTCTTTTTTTTTTTAATTGAATCATCAACGATTTCAATGATTTAAAATAGATAAATACACCAAACAACAAATCCAATTTTTTTTATGAGATGGATAAAAAAAGATTAATGTAAGGTAAGATTTTAATTCGTATTCTTTTTTTTTTTTCATCTGATTGATAAAATCCAAAGAATGGGGAGGGTTTCGTATCTATCAATTCGATCAAATAGACGGAGCAATTGTCACCGTTTATAGATATTGAAATGAACGCCTTCCCATTACTGATTAACTTCTATCTACCCCATTCTATGGGACTGATGCAGCATAAATCAAAAGAAAAGAAGGGGGTGTCCTAGTCTTTTTTATTTTTACGAAATGTGAGCTGTCTAGGCACAAAGCCAAACAAGTCCAGATTAAGTCCAGTTTTTGCTCCTTTTTTTGCTATTTTAGCCTAACTCATTGATTAAGAATTAAGAGACTTAGTGAATTTAATTAGTACCAAAAACCCCCTCTTGGCGAAAAGTCAAGAAATCTACAAAAAATAAAATTGAATCTAATTAGGCTAATTTAGGGGGTAGAGAATACGAGATAGGGAATATGGATTCTTCCGCATCTCGATTCAGTTTAAAAAAAAGATTCATCGAAGAAAAAAATAAGAAACAACAATCACATTCCAGCTAACATTTCGATTTTAAACAGAACATTGTTAAAAAAGCAATCTATATTCTCATAGAATATATATGTTCTGGGACGGAAGGATTCGAACC